GTGTATTCTATATCACATGTGATAAGAGAAAGTCATTTACGCCCAAATACGTTTGTCAAAGAATCAGAAAGATAAAGGAATTTGGAACCGCTAACGAAAAGGGGGGATAGGGTAAATATTTTAGGGGTCAAATAGGCTTTTTGGGGATAGAGGGACTTGAACCCTCACGATTTTTAAAGTCGACGGATTTTCCTCTTACTATAAATTTCATTGTTGCCGATATTGACATGTAGCATGTAGAATGGGACTCTATCTTTATTCTCGTCCGATTAATTAGTTCTTTAAAAGATCTATCGGACTATGGAGCGAATGAGTTGATGAATATTTGATTTTTTCTTCAACGTAGAATCAATTCACACCAATTTTTCCATTTTTTCATATTAAAAGATTCGGGCCATCATTAACCATTTGATATAGTATTCAATAGATGCGTTTATCCTTCATCCTTTCTAAAGTTTCCATGGAAAGATTCCTCTACCAGCGCAGTCAACTCCCATTTATTAGAACAGCTTCCATTGAGTCTCTGCACCTATCCTTTTTTTGAGAAAACAGGATTTGGCTCAGGATTGCCCATTTTTATTAATTCCGGGGTTTCTCTGAATTTGAAAGTTATCACTTAGTAGGTTTCCATACCAAGGCTCAATCCAATTAAGTCCGTAGCGTCTACCGATTTCGCCATATCCCCCTTCCTTTTTTCTTTTGTTTTGGGATTAAGATTTTATTAGAATATTATTCCTTTTTCTTTCATTTATACTGGAACCTTTGAATTTATTAGATAGCGATTACTATCCCGAAAAAGTATTTTTTCTTACCTATAGGAAACCCGTATTTGATTCAATCAAATTGGATTTTATCATTTCTGTATCGGCAATTCAATATAGATTGATATATATCCTTTATATATCTTTCTATTCATGCCATTTTCCCATGCAATTGGGATACTCAAAGGGTCGATTCTTTTTTTTTTTTTTCTTAACTTCCCCTTTTACGAATGAAAGCCGGGGAATGTTTGATTAGTTATAACTAATCAACCGAATTCGGAAGAAATATAAATATAGAGAAATATATATAATATATAGGATAGAAAATATAGAAGTGTAACAAAAAGAATTTCAAATGTCATGTGAATTCAAAATAAAAAAAATTGACTATCTAAAAATATTTAAGATTGACTATCGAATATTATTCTATTCGAATTTAGAATTGTGATAAAGAAATCAAAATTCTATATCGCTATATAAATCGTTATGTTCTATAATATGCCAGATTTATTGGTAATTATGGATTCTATTCTTTTCTATATTTCTAGAGACACTATACTTATAGTAATAGTGTCTTGAATTTCTATTCATAGAAAATTTCTATTACTATAATGCGGGCCCGCTTAGCTCAGAGGTTAGAGCATCGCATTTGTAATGCGATGGTCATCGGTTCGATTCCGATAGCCGGCTTTTTCTATTTTTTATTGAATTTTTGAAAAATTGAGAATCTTCTTTTGAAATCAAATGAAATCAAAGAATATTGAAAAGTGTCTTCCCCTCTTTCCAAAATCCATGAATTTATGAAATTATAGGTTAAGTTATAGGAGGAACTCCTGACTATGCCAGTAAAAGGATCTTAACTCCTGACTATGCCAGTAAAAGGATCTTATATATTCTTATATATATATAATAATAGAAAGTTTGACTATTTATCCAATTTATCTCATTCTTCTTTATAGTAATAGTACAAGTACACTACTTTACACTACTTCAGCAAACTTTACTTCATTTAGTTCAGTTTGAGTTTAGATTTATTCTGTAAAATCAAATTTTCAAAAAAAAAAGAATGAAATGAATTCTAAATAAGAATTAAGGAGTCTTTATGTCACGTTACCGAGGACCTCGTTTCAAAAAAATACGCCGCCTGGGGGCTTTACCAGGACTAACTAATAAAAGGCCTAAAGCCGGGAGTGATCTTAGAAACCAATCGCGTTCCGGCAAAAAATCTCAATATCGTATTCGCCTAGAAGAAAAACAAAAATTGCGTTTTCATTATGGTCTTACAGAACGACAATTACTTAAATACGTTCATATCGCCGGAAAAGCCAAGGGGTCAACAGGTCAAGTTTTACTACAATTACTTGAAATGCGTTTGGATAACATCCTTTTTCGATTGGGTATGGCTTCAACTATTCCTGCAGCCCGCCAATTAGTTAACCATAGACATATTTTAGTGAATGGGCGCATAGTAGATATACCAAGTTATCGCTGCAAACCCCGAGATATTATTATGGCGAAGGATGAACAAAAATCCAGAACTCTAATTCAAAATTCTCTCAATTTTTCCCCTCAGGCGGAAGTGCCAAACCATTTGACTCTTCACCCAGTCCAATATAAAGGACTGGTCAATCAAATAATAGATAGTAAATGGGTCAGTTTGAAAATAAATGAATTGCTAGTCGTAGAGTATTATTCTCGTCAAACTTAATTAAACCTAAACTCAAATAAAATAGCAGAGGTTCGGGCAATTTTATTCCCTTTTATCAAATTAAATTAACCTAAGGTTAAGTAAGAAAAATACGGGTTTGATTCTGATTTTATCTCATTTATGTATCATAGCCCGAGGGGTTATTTTCATATTCTTTCCGGTATTCTTCCTAGTCGCGGAATTAGGAATAGAAAATCTATATCAATGAAAGGTTTAACTGGTGGAATAAAGGTCTCCATTGCTATTTGATCCGGTATTTTTAATAAATAAGAAAATGGATCTATTAAGTGAAGGTGCGGAAAGAGAGGGATTCGAACCCTCGGTAAACAAAAGCCTACATAGCAGTTCCAATGCTACGCCTTGAACCGCTCGGCCATCTCTCCTACATAATGATTATGAATCAAAAACCAAGTGAATAATGAGTTCTTCATATTTCATTCTAGATTATTGGATAAGTATGACCAATCCATTTTAACTATATATTACAAAATATTACAAATAAAAATAGAAAATTTTTCATCAAAGTAAAGAAAGATCTTTCGAGGCCCCAAGACAATTCTTTTTTACGAAAATGTTTTATTTGTAATTTTGAAAATGAAAAGGGGGTTTATATTTGCAAAAACGACTCCTACTAGAAATTCGATTCGAATCGATTAAATCAATGAATTAGAACGAATCAACTGATTAATAGGTCTAGATTTTTTAGACTAGGGTTAATGGATACCTTTCTATTATAATTCTATATAGACTACGATTCCATACCTTACAAATTCTCAAATTTCTTTCCGACTTTAGAATTCTCAACAACAAACCCCTTCCCTCACCCCTCTATTCTAGATTGATAAAACATTTTGTATAGTGGATTGTATACCTGCTATGTACATAACATAAAAAAGAGGTGGTTATTCTATTTTCATCATAGAATGATTTTTTCCTCTTTGTATCATAATTCAATACAAATTTCTCGAGTTATTTGAATCTGTAATTTCAACGAAATCGGAATAGTTCGCTTCGTTGGTATACTACTACATTAGGATGAAATCGAACCGGGTTGGACTATTTCTTATTGATTCCTATAAAAAAGGAACAATTGGAATAAAAAGCCCATAATCTTTTTTTTTTCAAATCAATCTATTTTTATGTTATTTCGTACTGTACAATTCTTTTCTTTGTGGGATCATTTTCCCCCGAGAGGGAATGAGAAGAATTATAAAATGGATTGCTAGCTATGCCTAGATCGCGGATAAATGGAAATTTTATTGATAAGACCTTTTCAATTGTAGCCAATATCTTATTGCAAATAATTCCGACAACTTCAGGAGAAAAGGAGGCATTTACCTATTACAGAGATGGTGTGATTTGATTCTTTTTTTTTTTTTTATTTCTCTTGGTCTTACGAGAAAGACACGTGATTCGGAAAAATTTTTGAAATAAATCTACGCTTGTTGAAGGTGAAGTTTGCAAATAGAACAATTCCTTCTGTCGTGTATCCTCGATTAATGCAACCTCAGATGCTATGTTTCAATCTTAGATTCTAGTATTGAACGAAAGGTTATATCTAGAGGTTCTGTATTATGGGGCAATCCTACTCCACTACACTAGTACCAACAGACAGCATAAGGGAAGAAGCACTACACCTAGGAATCAACAACACGAAAACCTTGTTAGAAATGACCCCTTTCCTTATTGGGCTCGGGACTAAAAGAATGGTTGGGACAACAAACATCCATCTCGTTCGTACTTTGGATATCAATATAACCATCGAAGGTTGTTTGAAGTGACTAATTCCTGGAAATTAGGAGGCGTTGAAAACAAAGAAATTGCTCGAGTTCTCATTTCTATCTAGTTATCTAGTCTCAACACCCTTGATATTAAGAAAAGATCTCTTGCAGGAAGGTTGGCTAGAGATTTCTTGTAAAAACACTAGCCCTGCTCAGTCTATAATGAGAATATTTTCATCTTTTTGATTTCATGTATATTCTCCTTATGCACATAAGGGAGGAGCCGTATGAGGTGAAAATCTCACGTACGGTTTTGGAACGGAGATTCTTTGAATTGAATGGCGACCGTAACGGATGTCAGCTCAATCCGAAGGAAATTATGCAGAAGCTTTACAGAATTATTATGAAGCTATGCGACTAGAAATTGATCCTTATGATCGAAGTTATATACTCTATAATATAGGTCTTATCCATACAAGTAATGGAGAACATACGAAAGCTTTGGAATATTATTTTCGAGCACTAGAACGAAATCCATTCTTACCACAAGCTTTTAATAATATGGCCGTGATCTGCCATTACGTGCGACTATCTTCACTATAGAAGTAAAAAAAGAAAAACAAAAAAAGGCTTTCTACATATACATCGTCTAAAACAACGATTTTTATCAGCTGTAGCAAAGAAAAAAAAACTTTATATTCATAAAAGTTGAAATATGAAGAAAATAAATAGATATACCTAGCTACTTTTTCTATGGATAAAAAAAAGAATCTAATTGGTAGGGGAAGCACCGTAAAGATCAATTGGCGA